GCTATCGTAGCTTAATTAAAGCATAACACTGAAGATGTTAAGATGGACCCTAGAAAGTCCCGAGAGCACAAAGGCTTGGTCCTGACTTTACTGTCCGCTCTAACTAAACTTACACATGCAAGTATCCGCCCCCCTGTGAGAATGCCCACAAACCCCTGCTTGGGACCAAGGAGCTGGTATCAGGCACAGAGAAATCTAGCCCACAACACCTTGCTTAGCCACACCCTCAAGGGAACTCAGCAGTGATAAATATTAAGCCATAAGTGAAAACTTGACCTAGTTAAGGTTAAGAGGGCCGGTAAAACTCGTGCCAGCCACCGCGGTTATACGAGAGGCCCAAGTTGACAGACAACGGCGTAAAGGGTGGTTAGGGGAAGGACTAAACTAGAGCTAAACGCTTTCAAAGCTGTTATACGCACCCGAAAGTATGAAACCCAATCACGAAAGTAGCCCTATTAACCCTGAATCCACGAAAGCTAAGAAACAAACTGGGATTAGATACCCCACTATGCTTAGCCGTAAACATCGATTGTACTACACATATCATCCGCCCGGGAATTATGAACACCAGTTTAAAACCCAAAGGACTTGGCGGTGCTTAACATCCACCTAGAGGAGCCTGTTCTAGAACCGATAATCCCCGTTTAACCTCACCCTCTCTTGTTTATTCCCGCCTATATACCGCCGTCGTCAGCTTACCCTGTGAAGGTCTAACAGTAAGCAAAATTGGTACAACCCAAAACGTCAGGTCGAGGTGTAGCGAATGGGAGGGGAAGAAATAGGCTACATTTACTATTTATAGTAAAAACGAATGTTGGATTGAAACATCTGACTGAAGGAGGATTTAGCAGTAAGCAGGAAATAGAGCGTCCCGCTGAAATTGGCCCTAAAGCGCGCACACACCGCCCGTCACCCTCCCCTAACCCCTGTAATAAATTAATTAAAGACTCACAACCTTCCAAGGGGAGGAAAGTCGTAACATGGTAAGTGTACCGGAAGGTGTACTTGGAAAATCAAAGTGTAGCTAAGCTAGTTTAAAGCATCTCACTTACACCGAGAAGGCATCCGTGCAAATCGGGTCACTTTGACGCCCATTAGCTAGCCCAACCCCTAAATTCAATAAACCCATATTCATAACCCCTAAAGCACGAAACACCCACGTAGCTAAACCATTCTCCCTCCTAAGTCCAGGCGATAGAAAAGGAAATTTGGAGCAATAGACAAAGTACCGCAAGGGAAAGCTGAAAAAGAGATGAAAAAGCCCAGTAAAGCTTAAAAAAGCAGAGATTGAAGCTCGTACCTTTTGCATCATGATTTAGCTAGCACCCTCAAGCGAAGAGCCCCTAAAGTTTGAAACCCCGAAACTGGGTGAGCTACTCCAAGACAGCCTATTATAGGGCAAACCCGTCTCTGTGGCAAAAGAGTGGGAAGAGCTTTGAGTAGAGGTGACAGACCTACCGAACCCAGTTATAGCTGGTTGCCTGTGAATTGAATAGAAGTTCAGCCCCCTAGATTCTCCATTCATGTACTTTATTAACCTTCTGGATACAATGAGAAACAAGGGGCGTTAGTCAAAGGAGGTACAGCTCCTTTGAAACAAGATACAACTTTCCCGGCAGGATAAAGATCATACTCAAGTAAGGAAAAATGTTTTAGTGGGCCTAAAAGCAGCCACCTTAACAAAAAGCGTTAAAGCTTAGACATACAATTCTCCCTATATACCGATAACCGCATCTTATTCCGCCCCACTTAACAGGCCCCCCTATGCCACCATAGGGCCGATTATGCTAATATGAGTAATAAGAAAGTATTATACACTTTCTCCCCGCACGTGTGTAAATCGGAACGGACCCCCCACCGAATATTAACGGCCCCAACTAAAGAGGGTACTGGAAACCACCATAAATACAGGCTAGAAAAACATCCAAAACCAACCCGTTAACCCCACACTGGTGTGCCTAATAGGAAAGACCAAAAGGAAAAGAAGGAACTCGGCAAACATACCCCAAGCCTCGCCTGTTTACCAAAAACATCGCCTCTTGCATAACACTAGTATAAGAGGTCCCGCCTGCCCAGTGACTATTAGTTCAACGGCCGCGGTATTTTGACCGTGCAAAGGTAGCGTAATCACTTGTCTTTTAAATGAAGACCCGTATGAATGGCATAACGAGGGCTTAACTGTCTCCTTTTCCAAGTCAATGAAATTGATCTCCCCGTGCAGAAGCGGGGATTAACACATAAGACGAGAAGACCCTATGGAGCTTTAGACGTATGGGTAGATCATGTTAAACACCCCTTAATAAAGGCCTAAACTAAATGAAACCTGCCCCCATGTCTTTGGTTGGGGCGACCATGGGGAATACAAAACCCCCACGTGGAACGGGAGTACACCCCCTATTTCTTCCTCTCCCACAAGCCAGAGCGACAGCTCTAGCCAGCAGAATTTTTGACCAAACTGATCCGGTAAGCCGACCAACGAACCGAGTTACCCTAGGGATAACAGCGCAATCCCCTTTTAGAGTCCATATCGACAAGGGGGTTTACGACCTCGATGTTGGATCAGGACATCCTAATGGTGCAGCCGCTATTAAGGGTTCGTTTGTTCAACGATTAAAGTCCTACGTGATCTGAGTTCAGACCGGAGTAATCCAGGTCAGTTTCTATCTATGAAATGACCTTTTCTAGTACGAAAGGACCGAAAAGAGGAGGCCCCTGCCAAAAGTACGCCTCACCCCCATCTAATGAAAAAATCTAAACTAGACAAAAGGGCATATAACCCCAGCCCTAGATAATGGCAAGTTAGGGTGGCAGACCTTGGCTAATGCAAAAGACCTAAGCCCTTTCCACGGAGGTTCAAATCCTCCCCCTAACTATGATTTCGACCCTCATCACACATGTTTTTAACCCCCTACTATTCATTGTTCCTGTATTACTAGCCGTAGCATTCCTGACCTTACTTGAACGGAAAGTCCTTGGCTACATACAACTCCGAAAAGGACCAAACGTCGTAGGACCCTACGGCCTTCTTCAACCCATCGCCGATGGCATTAAACTATTTATTAAAGAGCCCGTACGACCCTCCACCGCTTCCCCTGTTCTCTTTATCCTTGCCCCCATGCTCGCACTCACCCTAGCTCTCGCACTTTGAGCCCCCATACCCCTTCCACACCCCATAGCTGACCTTAACCTCGGTATCTTGTTTGTCTTAGCATTGTCCAGCCTTGCAGTTTATTCCATCTTAGGTTCAGGCTGAGCCTCAAACTCAAAATATGCACTCATCGGGGCTCTCCGGGCTGTTGCACAAACCATCTCCTACGAAGTTAGCCTCGGCCTCATTTTACTCAACATTATTATTTTTTCCGGCAGCTTCACTTTACAAACCTTTAACACAACCCAAGAAGCCATCTGATTAATTGTCCCTGCCTGACCTTTGGCTGCCATGTGGTATGTTTCTACCCTAGCAGAGACAAACCGAGCACCTTTCGACCTAACGGAAGGTGAGTCTGAACTTGTTTCCGGGTTTAACGTAGAGTATGCAGGTGGACCCTTCGCCTTGTTTTTCCTAGCTGAATACTCCAACATCCTTCTTATGAACACCCTCTCTGCAGTACTATTCTTGGGAGCTTCTCATATCCCAACTTTTCCAGAATTAACAAGTATTAATCTTATAACCAAAGCCGCTCTTCTCTCAGTAGTGTTCTTATGGGTCCGAGCCTCATACCCCCGATTTCGTTACGACCAACTTATGCACCTCACCTGAAAAAGCTTTCTCCCTCTCACACTGGCATTAGTTATTTGACATTTAGCTCTCCCTATTGCATTTGCGGGCCTCCCACCACAACTGTAGGTTCAAGGAGCTGTGCCTGAACTTAAAGGGCCACTTTGATAGAGTGAATAATGGGGGTTAAAATCCCCCCACCTCCTTAGAAAGAAGGGGTTCGAACCCAACCTGAAGAGATCAAAACTCTTTGTGCTTCCTCTACACCACTCTCTAGCAAGGTCAGCTAAACAAGCTCCTGGGCCCATACCCCAGCTATGTAGGTTCAAATCCTTCCTTTGCTGATGAATCCTTACATCTTAACCACCCTTCTATTTGGCTTAGGTCTTGGTACAACACTTACATTTGCAAGCTCTCACTGACTCCTTGCTTGAATAGGCCTTGAAATTAACACTCTCGCTATTCTTCCCCTTATAGCCCGGCACTACCACCCCCGAGCAGTTGAAGCTACCACTAAGTACTTCCTTACACAAGCTGCAGCAGCCGCCACCCTCCTTTTTGCAACTATAACCAACGCTTGACTTACAGGCCAATGAGATATTCAACAAATGACTCATCCCCTCCCAACAACAATAATTATCGTTGCCCTAGCCCTAAAAATTGGCCTTGCACCAGTGCACTCCTGACTACCAGAAGTTCTTCAAGGTCTCGACCTAACCACTGGATTAATCCTCTCTACTTGACAGAAACTTGCCCCCTTCGCCCTCCTCATACAAATTCAGACAACTAACCCCACCCCTCTTATTATTATGGGGTTACTTTCTACCTTGGTTGGGGGTTGAGGTGGCCTCAATCAAACCCAGCTACGCAAGATTCTTGCTTACTCCTCAATTGCCCACCTCGGCTGAATAGTTTTGATTCTCCAATTCTCACCCACCCTTACCCTCCTTACACTTCTTGCGTATATTCTAATAACTTTATCAATATTTTTAATTTTCAAAATAAATAAAGCCACCACCATTAATGCCCTTGCTATCTCCTGATCTAAAACCCCAGCTCTTACGGCACTAACCCCTCTCATCCTTCTCTCTCTTGGAGGCTTACCCCCTCTTACAGGTTTTATGCCGAAATGACTTATCCTTCAAGAATTTACTAAACAAGACTTACCCCTGCTTGCCACCCTTGCCGCACTTACTGCCCTCCTTAGCCTCTACTTCTATTTACGCCTCTCCTATGCCATAACGCTCACCATATTCCCCAATAACCTTGTAGGCGCAACCCCCTGACGGCTTTACAACTCCCAACTTACTCTCCCTCTCGCCACATCCACCACGGCGACTATTCTTCTCCTTCCACTAACCCCCGCTGCTCTAGCACTACTTACCACCTAAGGGGCTTAGGATAGTACTTAGACCTAGGGCCTTCAAAGCCCTCAGCGAGAGTGAAAATCTCTCAGCCCCTGATTAAGACTTGCAGGTTATTACCCCACATCTACTGTATGCAAAACAGACACTTTAATTAAGCTAAAGCCTTTCTAGATAGGAAGGCCTCGATCCTACAAGATCTTAGTTAACAGCTAAGCGCCCAATCCAGCGAGCATCTATCTACTTTCCCCCGCCTAGCTCAACAGCAAATAGGCGGGGGAAAGCCCCGGCAGGCGTTAACCTGCTTCTTTAGATTTGCAATCTAATATGTAACACCTCAGAGCTTGGTAAGAAGAGGGCTTGAACCTCTGTCTATGGGTCTACAATCCACCGCTTAACTCAGCCATCCTACCTGTGGCAATCACACGTTGATTCTTCTCAACCAATCACAAAGACATCGGCACCCTCTATCTTGTATTTGGTGCCTGAGCCGGAATAGTAGGGACAGCCCTAAGCCTGCTTATTCGAGCAGAACTAAGCCAACCCGGAGCCCTCCTTGGGGACGATCAGATTTATAATGTTATCGTTACTGCACACGCCTTTGTAATAATCTTCTTTATAGTAATACCAATTATGATTGGAGGGTTTGGAAACTGACTTATTCCTCTAATGATCGGGGCCCCTGATATAGCCTTCCCCCGAATGAACAACATGAGCTTCTGGCTCCTTCCCCCATCCTTCCTCCTCCTTCTTGCCTCCTCAGGTGTTGAAGCTGGTGCCGGCACAGGATGAACTGTATATCCCCCTCTAGCCGGTAACCTAGCGCATGCAGGGGCATCCGTAGACCTCACAATTTTCTCACTTCACCTCGCAGGAATTTCCTCAATTCTAGGAGCCATTAACTTCATCACTACTATTATTAATATAAAACCTACGGCTATAACTATGTACCAGATCCCACTATTTGTCTGAGCCGTACTAATTACAGCTGTCCTACTCCTTCTCTCTCTCCCAGTTTTAGCCGCTGGCATCACAATGCTACTAACAGATCGAAACCTCAACACAACTTTCTTTGACCCTGCTGGAGGGGGTGATCCCATTCTTTATCAACACTTGTTCTGATTCTTCGGTCACCCAGAAGTCTACATTCTGATTCTCCCAGGCTTCGGAATAATTTCACACATTGTTGCCTACTACGCAGGCAAAAAAGAACCCTTCGGCTACATGGGGATGGTCTGAGCTATAATAGCAATTGGCCTCCTTGGGTTTATCGTCTGAGCCCATCACATGTTCACAGTTGGGATGGATGTTGACACACGTGCATATTTTACATCCGCCACAATAATTATTGCAATTCCAACTGGTGTAAAAGTATTTAGTTGACTCGCCACACTTCATGGAGGGGATATTAAGTGAGAAACACCCCTACTATGAGCACTCGGTTTTATCTTCCTATTTACAGTCGGAGGTCTAACTGGAATTGTATTGGCTAACTCATCACTGGACATTGTTTTACACGACACATACTACGTCGTAGCCCATTTCCACTACGTCTTATCTATAGGCGCTGTCTTCGCTATTGTTGCTGCTTTCGTACACTGATTCCCCCTATTTACAGGCTACACTCTTCACGAAACATGAACCAAAGTTCATTTTGGCGTAATGTTCGCAGGGGTAAACTTAACATTCTTCCCACAACATTTCTTAGGATTAGCCGGAATACCCCGACGATACTCGGACTACCCAGATGCCTTTACTCTGTGAAACACAGTTTCATCATTTGGCTCCCTAGTGTCCCTAGTTGCCGTAATTATGTTCTTGTTCATCATTTGAGAAGCATTTACAGCCAAACGAGAAGTTCAATCAGTAGAACTAACCGCAACTAATATTGAATGACTTCACGGCTGCCCCCCACCTTATCACACATTTGAAGAACCTGCATTTGTTCAGGTACGAATAGACTAACGAGAAAGGAAGGAGTCGAACCTCCATTAACTGGTTTCAAGCCAGCCACATAACCGCTCTGTCACTTTCTTCATCTCCCTACAAATAAGATGCTAGTAAAATGCTATTACCCTGCCTTGTCAAGGCAAAATTGTGGGTTAAACCCCCGCGCTTCTTAAAGACATAATGGCCCATCCCCTACAACTTGGATTTCAAGATGCAGCTTCACCACTAATAGAAGAGTTACTTCACTTTCACGACCACGCCCTAATAATTGTTATTCTTATTAGCGTAATAGTACTTTACATTATTGTAGCTATGGTTACAGCTCAATTTACAGATAAGCTTGTGCTCGACTCCCAAGAAATCGAGATTATCTGAACAATTCTTCCAGCTATTATTCTTATTCTTATTGCTCTACCATCCCTCCGAATTTTATACCTAATAGATGAGATTAATAGCCCGCACCTTACAGTAAAAGCTTTAGGCCACCAATGATACTGAAGCTATGAATATACAGATTACGATGACCTTGGCTTTGACTCGTATATAATTCCCACACAAGACCTCACCTCCGGCCAATTCCGACTTTTAGAAGCAGACCATCGCATAGTAGTCCCCGTAGAATCCCCTGTTCGAGTTTTAATTACCGCCGAAGATGTCCTTCATTCATGAGCAGTACCAGCCCTAGGCACAAAAGTCGATGCTGTCCCAGGACGATTAAACCAAGCAACTTTTACTATCAGCCGGCCAGGCGTATTCTTTGGTCAATGCTCTGAAATTTGTGGGGCTAATCACAGCTTCATGCCAATTGTTGTAGAAGCAGTTCCCCTAGAACACTTCGAATCCTGATCTTCATTAATAATTGAAGAAGCCTCACTAAGAAGCTAATAAGTAAGAGCGTTAGCCTTTTAAGCTAGAGACTGGTGCTTAACGACCACCCTTAGTGACGATGCCTCAACTCAACCCCGGCCCTTGATTTTTCATTTTAGCTGTCTTATGACTTTTATTTTTATCTCTCGCACCCCGAGTACTTTTAAAACACCTCTTCCCTAACAAAATAACACCCGAAGGAAAATTAGAACAAAATATGACCCCTTGAACCTGACAATGACACTAAGCCTATTTGACCAATTTGAATCCCCCGTACTATTTCACATCCCTCTAATTGTACTGGCAATTGCCCTTCCATGAGTACTACTTCCTGTCCCCGGACCTCGATGAATTAGTAACCCCCTACTAGCGTTTCAAGGCTGGTTTATTAAACAATTCACCTCACAAATCCTCCTTCCCCTAAATACACCTGGGCATAAGTGAGCACTTCTCTTCGCCTCCCTCATCTTGTTCCTCCTTTCTATTAACGTGCTTGGACTTCTTCCTTACACCTTCACACCTACTACTCAACTATCCTTTAACCTAGGACTTGCAGTACCCCTATGACTAGCAACAGTAATTTATGGAATACGTACCCAACCGACACATGCATTAGGTCACCTTCTACCAGAAGGTACTCCAACTGCCTTAATTCCTGTGCTAGTCATTATCGAAACAATCAGCCTATTTATTCGCCCTATTGCCCTCGGTGTTCGGTTGACAGCAAACTTAACAGCAGGTCACCTCCTAATTCAACTTATTTCAACAGCCACTTTTGTTATACTACCAATTATACCCACTGTTGCTATTTTTACCACAACACTTCTGCTTCTTCTCACGCTCCTAGAAATTGCTGTTGCTATAATTCAGGCCTACGTCTTCGTCCTACTCTTAAGCCTCTACCTACAAGAAAACGTCTAATGGCCCATCAAGCACACCCATTTCACATAGTCGACCCCAGCCCCTGGCCCCTTACAGGCGCCATCGCTGCCCTACTAATAACGTCCGGCCTTGCTATCTGATTTCACTTCCACTCTACAACCCTGATAACTTTAGGTACAATTCTTCTCATTTTAACAGCTTTCCAATGATGGCGAGATGTTGTTCGAGAGGGTACCTTTCAAGGTCACCACACCCCACCAGTCCAAAAAGGGCTTCGGTACGGTATGATCCTCTTCATTACCTCCGAAGTTCTGTTCTTCTTGGGCTTTTTCTGAGCTTTTTATCACTCAAGCCTAGCACCCACCCCTGAGCTAGGCGGTTTCTGACCACCAGCTGGCATTACCCCTCTGGACCCATTTGAAGTACCCCTACTCAATACAGCAGTCCTTCTTGCCTCAGGCGTTACAGTCACATGAGCCCACCACAGCATCATAGAAGGTCAACGAAAACAAGCCCTTCAATCCCTTGCACTTACAATCTTACTCGGAGGCTACTTCACTTTCCTTCAAGCCCTTGAATACCACGAAGCCCCCTTTACTATTGCAGACGGGGTGTATGGCGCCACATTTTTTGTGGCTACTGGCTTTCACGGCCTCCACGTATTAATTGGCTCTTCATTTTTAGCTGTCTGCTTTCTCCGCCAAGCCCTCCACCATTTCACATCAAACCACCATTTTGGGTTTGAAGCAGCCGCATGGTACTGACACTTCGTAGACGTCGTCTGACTCTTCCTCTACATCTCTATTTACTGATGAGGATCTTAATCTTCCTAGTATCAAATCTAGTATAAGTGACTTCCAATCACCTGGTCTTGGTTAAAATCCAAGGGAAGATAATGAACCTTCTCCTAACTATTGTTACAATTACAGCCCTTCTATCTATAATCCTCATAATTGTCTCTTTTTGGCTTCCCCAAATGACACCTGATTATGAAAAACTTTCGCCATACGAATGCGGCTTCGACCCGGTAGGTTCAGCGCGACTACCTTTTTCACTACGATTTTTTTTAATTGCCATCCTCTTTCTTCTGTTTGACCTAGAAATTGCACTCCTCCTCCCCCTCCCCTGAGGAGACCAACTAGCATCACCGTTACTAACGTTCTTGTGAGCTACAGGCGTCCTTTCCCTCCTAACCCTTGGCCTCGTATACGAATGAATTCAAGGAGGCCTAGAATGGGCTGAATAAGTAGTTAGTTTAAGAAAAACATTTGATTTCGGCTCAAACGCTTGTGGTTTAATTCCACAACCACTTAATGACCCCCACACATTTTGCCTTTTCCTCAGCCTTTATCTTAGGCCTGACAGGCCTGGCATTCCACCGGTCCCATTTACTGTCTGCCCTTTTATGCCTTGAAGCAATAATATTGTCCCTATTTGTTGCCCTCTCCCTGTGAACACTTCAACTAGACTCCACTAATTTCTCAACATCCCCCATGCTTCTCCTCGCATTTTCAGCCTGTGAAGCAGGCGCTGGCCTGGCCTTACTAGTTGCTACTGCCCGCACCCACGGGACTGATCGCCTACAAAGCCTAAACTTACTACAATGCTAATAATCTTAATCCCAACACTTATATTAATCCCAACAGCCTGGTTAACTAAACCAACCTGATTATGGCCAACAACTTTAACGCATAGCTTTTGCATCTCCCTAGTTAGCTTATCGTGATTAAAAAACATCTCAGAAACCGGGTGATCCTCTCTCAACTCATGAATAGCCACCGACCCGCTGTCAACACCTCTGCTCGTTCTTACATGCTGACTACTACCCCTCATAATCCTAGCAAGCCAAAACCATACCACCTCAGAGCCTGTCAACCGCCAACGCATGTATATCACACTTCTAACGCTCCTCCAATTTTTTCTGATCCTAGCATTTAGCGCCACTGAACTAATTATGTTTTATGTTATATTTGAGGCCACCCTTATCCCCACTTTAATTATTATTACCCGCTGAGGAAACCAGACAGAACGTTTAAACGCAGGAACCTACTTCCTCTTCTACACACTAGCAGGCTCCCTACCCCTCCTTGTTGCCCTTCTCCTTCTGCAAAACACAACAGGCACTCTATCCCTACTAACCCTCCACTATGCAAACCCCATACACATAATGTCACACGCAGACAAACTCTGATGAGTGGGCTGCCTTCTAGCCTTCCTAGTCAAGATACCTCTTTATGGGGTACACCTATGACTCCCTAAAGCACACGTTGAAGCCCCCATTGCAGGCTCAATAATCCTTGCAGCCGTTCTCCTTAAATTAGGGGGATACGGAATAATTCGCGTAATACCAACCCTAGAGCCCCTAACCAAGGAACTAAGTTACCCCTTTATTATCTTTGCACTTTGAGGTGTAATTATAACTGGCTCCATTTGCCTCCGCCAGACCGATCTAAAATCACTAATTGCTTACTCCTCTGTTAGTCACATAGGCCTTGTGGCTGGAGGAATCCTCATCCAGTCGCCCTGAGGCCTGACAGGTGCGCTTACCCTTATAATTGCCCACGGCCTAACTTCCTCCGCCCTCTTTTGCCTAGCAAATACTAATTATGAGCGAACCCACAGCCGAACAATGGTCCTAGCACGCGGCCTTCAAATAGCGCTTCCTCTGATGGCAACTTGATGATTTATTGCCAGCCTAGCTAACCTCGCTCTCCCACCTCTACCCAATCTTATGGGAGAACTAATAATTATCACTTCTTTATTTAACTGGTCTTGATGAACCCTAGCACTCACAGGTGCAGGCACCCTAATTACAGCTGCTTATTCTCTCTATATATTTTTAATAACCCAGCGGGGCCCCCTCCCAACACATGTTATAGCACTTAACCCCTCACACACTCGAGAACACCTTCTCATCGCACTTCACCTCACTCCCTTAGTCCTATTAATACTCAAACCCGAACTAATCTGAGGCTGAACTGCTTGTAGGAATAGTTTCAATTAAAACATTAGATTGTGATTCTAAAAACAGGGGTTAAACCCCCCTTTCCCACCGAGAGAGGCTCGCAGCAATGAACACTGCTAATTTTCATGACCTTGGTTGGACTCCCAGGCTCACTCGAGGGCTCCTAAAGGATAACAGCTCATCCATTGGTCTTAGGAACCAAAAACTCTTGGTGCAAATCCAAGTAGCAGCTATGCAGCCCACTTCTCTAATGATCTCGTCAAGTTTAATCACCATTTTTATGCTGTTAAGCTACCCATTACTTACCGCACTCCTTCCTACCCCTCGGAGTTCCGATTGGTCTACTTCCCACGTCAAAACAGCAGTAAAAATAGCCTTCTTTGTTAGTCTTCTCCCTCTAGCCCTCTTTTTAAATGAAGGCGCAGAAACAATCGTTACAAACTGAACATGAATAAACACACACTCCTTCGACATTAGCATCAGCCTAAAATTCGATTTTTACTCAATTATTTTTACACCTATTGCCCTCTATGTGACATGATCCATCTTAGAGTTTGCATCCTGATATATACACTCTGACCCCTATATAAGCCGTTTCTTTAAATACCTCCTCACCTTTCTAATTGCTATAATTATCTTAGTAACCGCAAACAACATATTTCAACTTTTTATCGGCTGAGAAGGCGTAGGCATTATATCGTTCCTTCTTATTGGGTGATGGTACGGCCGAACAGATGCAAATACTGCAGCCCTCCAAGCTGTTTTATATAACCGGGTAGGAGATATCGGACTTATCTTCGCCATGGCTTGAATAGCAACGAACTTAAATTCCTGGGAAATGCAGCAAGTGTTCGCAAGCTCCAAAGGCATAGACCTGACTTACCCCCTTCTTGGGCTAATCATTGCAGCCACTGGAAAATCAGCCCAATTTGGGCTCCACCCTTGGCTGCCATCCGCCATAGAGGGCCCTACACCGGTGTCTGCCCTACTTCACTCCAGCACCATAGTCGTTGCCGGTATTTTTTTACTGGTGCGAATGAGCCCCCTCCTGGAGGATAACCCCACTGCCCTGACAGTCTGCCTGTGCCTCGGAGCTTTAACCACCCTATTTACTGCCACATGTGCTTTAACTCAAAACGACATTAAAAAAATCGTTGCATTTTCCACATCAAGCCAACTAGGGTTAATAATAGTAACCATCGGCTTAAATCAACCACAATTAGCATTCCTTCACATCTGCACACACGCCTTTTTTAAAGCCATACTATTCTTGTGCTCCGGATCTATTATCCACAGCCTAAACGACGAGCAAGACATCCGAAAAATAGGGGGTATACACCACCTTACGCCCTTTACATCTTCATGTCTGACTATCGGAAGCCTCGCCCTTACGGGTACACCCTTCCTAGCGGGCTTCTTTTCAAAAGACGCCATTATTGAAGCACTAAACACATCCCACCTAAACGCCTGAGCCCTCACCCTCACTCTCCTAGCCACCTCTTTTACAGCAATCTACAGCTTTCGGGTAGTATTCTTTGTCCCCATGGGTCATCCACGATTTAACCCCCTTTCCCCCATTAATGAGAACAACCCGGCAGTCATCAACCCACTTAAGCGGTTAGCCTGGGGAAGTATTCTCGCAGGACTGCTTATTACCTCTAATATTACGCCTTTAAAGACCCCAGTTATGTCAATACCCCTAACCCTTAAATTAGCCGCTCTTCTGGTCACGATCGTTGGCCTTCTTATTGCCCTAGAACTTGCCATATTAACCAACAAACAATTTAAAGCAACACCCATTCTTTACACACACAACTTCTCAAATATACTTGGCTTCTTCCCTGCCATCGTTCACCGCTTAACCCCTAAGCTAGCCCTAACTCTTGGCCAAGGTATTGCCAGTCAAATAATGGACCAAACCTGATTAGAAAAAACTGGCCCTAAAGCCATCACATCCCTAAGCCTCCCCATAGTTACCATAACAAGCAACATCCAACAAGGCATGATTAAAACATATCTTATTCTTTTTGTCCTAACTCTCGCCCTTATAATTGCCATGCTATTTGCCTAAACAGCTCGAAGGGCCCCCCGACTTATACCCCGAGTTAATTCTAAAACTACAAACAGAGTTAAAAAAAGAACCCACGCACTAATAATTAATATCCAACCCCCAGAAGAGTATATTAAAGCAACACCACCCACATCCCCACGAAACACAGAAAACTCATTAAAATTATCTACTAACACTCATGAAGACTCATACCACCCCCCTCAAAACAACGCAGAGATTAACACAACCCCTCCCGCATAAAGTACCCCATAAGTTAAAACTTCCCGATTCCCTCAACTCTCGGGGTATGGCTCAGCAGCCAATGCTGCTGAATAAGCAAACACAACTAACATCCCGCCCAAGTAAATTAAAAAAAGCACTAACGATAAAAAAGGCCCTCCACACCCAACTAGTAGCCCACACCCCATCCCAGCCACCACAACCAACCCTAAGGCAGCAAAGTAGGGGGAGGGGTTAGAAGCAACCGCAACTAAACCTAGGACAAAACAAAATAAAATCAAATATATAATAAAGGTCATGATTCCTGCCTGGACTTTAACCAAGACTAATGACTTGAAAAACCACCGTTGTATTCAACTACAAGAACCCTAATGGCCAGCCTACGAAAGTCCCACCCCCTTTTAAAAATCGCAAACCATGCTTTAGTCGATCTCCCATCCCCCTCCAACATCTCTGTTTGATGAAATTTTGGATCCCTTCTAGGACTGTGCTTAATTATTCAAATCGTAACAGGCCTCTTCTTAGCTATACACTATACCTCAGATATTGCAACTGCTTTTACCTCTGTAGCCCACATTTGCCGAGACGTCAACTACGGTTGGCTAATTCGAAATGTGCATGCCAACAGCGCATCATTCTTTTTTATTTGCATCTACCTTCACATTGGCCGAGGCCTCTACTACGGCTCGTACCTCCAAAAGGAAACATGAAACGTTGGTGTCGTCCTTCTTCTACTCGTCATAATAACAGCCTTTGTTGGATACGTTCTCCCCTGAGGTCAGATGTCATTYTGAGGCGCAACCGTCATTACCAACCTTCTCTCTGCGGTACCCTATGTTGGTAACACGCTGGTTCAATGAATCTGAGGCGGATTTTCTGTAGACAATGCTACTCTCACCCGATTCTTCGCATTTCACTTCCTTTTTCCTTTCATTATTGCAGCCGCAGCAGTAATTCACCTACTCTTCCTGCACGAAACAGGCTCAAACAACCCCACCGGTCTTAATTCAGACTCTGATAAAATCCCCTTCCACCCCTACTTCTCGTATAAAGACCTCTTAGGATTTGCAATCCTTCTTACAGCTTTGGCATCCCTTGCCCTATTCTCCCCCAATCTCTTAGGAGACCCCGACAACTTTACCCCCGCAAACCCGCTTGTTACACCCCCTCATATTAAGCCAGAATGATACTTCCTGTTTGCATATGCTATTCTACGCTCCATCCCCAACAAGTTGGGAGGAGTACTTGCCCTCTTGTTCTCCATCCTAATCCTTATGCTTGTGCCCCTCCTCCACACCTCTAAACAACGAAGTCTTATATTCCGCCCCTTCTCGCAATTCCTATTCTGATCCTTAGTAGCAGATGTAATGATCCTTACCTGAATCGGAGGAATGCCCGTTGAACACCCCTTTGTTATTATTGGACAGGTTGCATCATTTCTCTACTTCTTCCTATTCCTGGTACTAATCCCCCTAACAGGTTGACTGGAAAACAAAGCATTAGCTTGAAAATGCACTAGTAGCTCAGCCTCCAGAGCCCCAGTCTTGTAAACTGACCGTCGGAGGTTAAAATCCTCCCTACTGCTCAAAGAAGGGAGATTTTAACTTCAACCCCTAACTCCCAAAGCTAGGATTCTAACATTAAACTATTCTTTGCGCTATAAAATGTTTTATAGACATATATGTAATTACACCATATATTTATAGTAACCATTTTATACAGTGTATCGGGACATTTATGTAATATCAGCTATAACAGTTTTTAAACAAACATGCTCGGTAATTCACACTAAGGTAGACAAAAACCAACGATTGAAAATCGTAAATTAACAGAAATTAAGACCAATCGAGATTTAAGACCTAACTAATTATTCACCAGTTAAGATATACCAAGACTCAAAATCCCGACATTTTGAAAAATATATGTAGTAAGAGCCTACCAACCGGTGATTCCTTAATGATAACGGTTATTGAAGGTGAGGGACAAAAATTGTGGGGGTTTCACTCGGTGAATTATTCCTGGCATTTGGTTCCTACTTCAGGTTCTATAACTGGTATCATCCCTCACACTTTCATCGACACTGACATAAGTTAATGTTGGTAATACATACGACTCGTTACCCACCAAGCCGGGCGTTCACTCCAGCGGGTAAGGGGTTCTCTTTTTTTTTTTTCCTTTCACTCGGCATTTCAGAGTGCATCCAGCCAACCAACCGTTCAAGGTTGTACATTTTCCTTGCCCGGGGGAAATAGTATCCATGATAATAGACTTTATTAGAAGGATACCATAAAGTGAAATCAAGTGCATAAGTATGTCCTTGTTTCTCCTATCTTCCCTAGAGTTGCCCCGGGTTTTCGCGCGAAAATCCCCCCTACCCCCCAAAACTCGTGAAGTTGTTATGATCCTGAAAACCCCCCCGGAAACAGGAAAACTTCTAGTAATGGGTACCCCCCCCTTCGGGCCTTTTGGCCCTAATATTTATAATACAACAAATTGGTTTGTTGTTGCATTATATAGTGTTTTGTAAAAGCACAAACAAGCACATCTTTATTCCCCAAGCCAAATGGCCGGGAACTAGATCTTTAAGCTATTATAAATCCAATATGAACAACTAAAAGCCCTGGCCTGTAGCTTTTTAGGTATTCTACGGGCCCTAAAAAGACTAACAAACAGAATATTTGCATATTACAATATTACAATATTACAATATTACAATATTACAATATTACAATATTACAATATTACAATATTACAATATTACAATATTACAATATTACAATATTACAATATTACAATATTACAATATTACAATATTACAATATTACAATATTACAATATTACAATATTACAATATTACAATATTACAATATTACAATATTACAATATTACAATATTACAATATTACAATATTACAATATTACAATATTACAATGCTAAAAATATTACAATATTACAATATTACAATATTACAATATTACAATATTACAATATTACAATATTACAATATTACAATATTACAATATTACAATATTACAATATTACAATATTACAATATTACAATATTACAATATTACAATATTACAATATTACAATATTACAATATTACAATATTACAATATTACAATATTACAATATTACAATGCTAAAAATATCGTAATATTTATAACACTATTTATCAAAATACTCAAATTTGTGGTGCCCAGGATATTTAGAACACTTTAATGTTGTAATGTTGTAATGTTGTAATGTTGTAATGTTTTAATGTTTTAATGTTTTAATGTTTTAATGTTTTAATGTTTTAATGTTTTAATGTTTTAATGTTTTAATGTTTTAATGTTTTAATGTTTTAATGTTTTAATGTTTTAATGTTTTAATGTTTTAATGTTTTAATGTTTTAATGTTTTAATGTTTTAATGTTTTAATGTTTTAGCTT